GAAAGACAGGAAAATAGCCGGTTGGGTTGGTCCAACCAAGAAAGGCATGGGAGTCTTTGGGCATTGTTTGGGCCGAGTTAAGTAAAGACACCTATAAAGATCCCTCACTGCACACTTTCTATATCCATATAGATTGTGAACAGTGAGTTGGGGTGCTTTCTTGTCAGCCGTTGGGATACCACTCCTCCGCTGTTGTCCTTTGATGAATAGGAACGGATCTGATGACAATGCGGATAGGAACGGATGCAATTACACCTTCCATATTTGGAAGCAATTTCTATCAATTTATTTTCGACTTCCTTGGATCACATTCTATATCTTTTTAGATAAAGCTTATCCAAGTAGCTTTTTACGGCTTCAATAGCGAGACGAGTTGATTAGCCACCGGTGACCGGCTCAATGAGCACCTTTGGGCGATGGTTTCTCGATCCTCTCTCTGACTTTAGATAGCCACACTGACTATCTACGCAATTATGAGAGAGTTATTTTTTTAGGTGGCGACTCCCTTTCTTCTCCGTATCTTTTTAATTCCTAGGGACTCAATCAAAATTGTAGACGGGCGGTGAAGGGATAATGAGAGGTTGTTGTGCAGGTTGCTTGCAATAGGTTGCTTGCTAGGGCATGTTCCACTTCTAAGACCAGTGTCGCACCAGGCTTGCTTGTCCTTTCAAGCTAAACAGTATATGGCTTGGATCGCTATTACCCAATGAATAAAGAGGTTGCTAGCAGCGGCATCTCAGGTTAGTTGCCTCTACTCACCCCTTTCCCCCCTGACCGAAGCCACCCGAACCAGGCCACTTTAAATATATAATTTAAAAATCTATTCTTTTCAAGACAATGGAGCTCACTAACTGATTTTTTTTGACTTCGTAGGCCCAACCACGCAACCCGTAAGCATCCTTAGCCCCGCCGATCTTTACCTCAAATGAACTTATACTTAGGGCGGTGACTAAACCCAAGAATCAAGGGAGGTCCTTCCTGAAAGTCTCAATTTGCTTTTCTCTTTACTGTTTGTTATGTCTGCTCTGCTTTTTTGCCGGACGCTTCTCGGTCATCAGGCACTCCTTACACCCCCTATTCTAACCGTCTGCATATAAAAGATACCCTGTAGTTCTTGACGAAGCTTGCGGCGTGTTGGCAGGCCCACCGGAAGAGGTTAGATGCTGCTTTCCTAAGTATACTCTTAAGCCGGGATAAGTTTCCGTTCATTGGATCCCTCCCGGCAGTTGGAATCCTAATGTCCGACACGTCTATCCTCTGAAGATTGCATATGCCGGATCCTTTATCGTCACTGAAGCCTGCAACCGAGCATACTTTTCAACGAGCATTCTTCGGGACAGAAGCAGTCATTACAGTGATCCGTCCTTGTGTTTCATATCTTCCTCGGCGTCAGGAAGAATAGTGAAGAACGTTTTAAGCCTGTCAACCAGCTATAGGAAACTTTATAGGTGTGGGTTCCAACCTGACGACAATTGTCTGGGGACCCTCTCTCTCCTCGTTTTTTTCTCTGTAAACCGAAGATCCACAAGTATAGCTGGGAACTTGGGATATCTCCAATCAATCCTGTCTTGTGCTTACAGTCGGCTACCATCCTGGCTAGGGGTCATTTCGACCTTGTTCCTTTAAGTGGATCTTCCCTGGACGCGCCTGGATTCGTAAAAGTAAAGTGTAGCGAAACCTGGTACCATCCATCATTGTCTTTGGTGCGCAAGGACCCACTTCGATAGGCCCTCTAGCTTTTTTAAGCTAAAGGGGTCCTCATGGTATCCCAATCCACCAGGTTGGGTTTGCTATTAACGGCTGCTGAGGTGTAAGTATAGTTTGAAGGAAGAGGCAAGAAAACCACTTTATCCCTAATTTTGACTCAAAATGAAACCTATCCCATCACCAGTTGGTTTCCTGGAGAAAGATCTTTTATCTGGAGGCAGTCGCTAGGCTGTCTCAATTTGCTCTTTTTTTTTTTCAGAGCAGCAGTTTAAATAAAGCCTTCAACTAAACTAGCGACTTTGGATATTAAACCTCGACGGTGTTCCCGTAAGAACCTTACTTTTCAGACTGCCATAGACGAGAAATTGTCTGTAATCAGCACACTCGGATCCCACCAATAACTTGCTCTCGGAATAACCACATTTCTCGGACTGTAAGCGCTCACTAACTATATTAGAAGTGGAGTCAGGCTATTTTAGTAGCTAGTAAAAGAGGACATCAGACCTGTAACAAGAAGTCGAATCTGCTTGTTGCTATCATCCTGCCCGCTATTCCTTACATAACTGGAATAGAGTAAGGGCAGCCCTTTTCTTTAGTAACTTGCTTTAGTCGCTAGATAATTGCATTCCCAGATCGCTATTCCTGACGTTAGCAGGGCCGGGGAGAGAAGAAGATGTACATGAAAGCAGTAGTCCGCATGGGACAAAGAGGAGAAGAAGTAAGCCAAGTAAGCAGCACGGGAGCAAGCAAGAGAGAGCAAAAAAAACGAGGCCGGGCCTCGCCCTAAACGAATGAGGAGAGGGGTATCCATCAACTCTTGGTACACTCCCGCCGCTAGTCAATCGTGAGTTCCTTGTCTTGTAGTTGATGAACTCGAGCAAAAGCAAATCATGAGCCCAGGCCAAGCATAACGAGGTATGGTATAAGTGAAAAAAAAAGACTAGTCGCTTCTTTAATACGTGGATGATTCCTTTAGTACTAGTAGAGTCTCTGGTCAGTAGAGCAAAGTAGGTCTGGTAGCTTCTTTCCTCAAGTGGGGAACTACAAACTGCAGCTACCAGGAACAGTTGTTGGTTCCTCCTACTGGTGAGTGGTTCCGGAGTCATCCATGTTGCTAATCTTCCGAGAAAGAGAATCATGCCTTTTTGATGACAAGAAATCCTTTATTGATATTGACTGACCGGATAGCAGAGGTTTTGAAAGAAAGGCATTGTGTTGGAATGCAAGCTCTGCAAAGGCGCCGAAGGTGAAGAAGCTGTACGACGATAATGACTTGAAATACACAGGATGTTATCAACAAACGGACAAATGGAAAAAGAACTATTATATAAAGCCACCGCAGCAAGCTCAAAAGCCTTATAAGCCGGAAATGCTATATCCCTTTGATCATGGTACTATTACAAAGGTGCAACCTCGGGCCCCGCGCCCATTCCTTCTTTCAGGGCTTTCCCTCTATATGTATACTCCTCTCCTTAGCAGTCGAGTAAGCAAGCGCGTAAACTACCTTTCGTTGTTTAGGCTTTTGATCAAAGAAGGCTATGTACTAGCAACTCAGACAGGAAAACTCCAATCCCTTTCCTTTTCGAAGTTTATAGATGAATCGAAAGAGGGCAGAATGTCACGTTCTAAGGTAAGGAAGAGTACTCGCCTAGTGCTTGCGCTAGGGTGGTTCACTCACCTAATTCACCATTGCGTAACAAGTCAAAGACTGAACCTGAACACCCATCGTTTAAACGATTTGGGACAAGAAGACTATAAGCATTTCCTAACACGAAGTAAAATCATATTAAAATAAGACTCACAAGAAGACTTGAACGGAGCTTAAAAGGAAAGGCATTCGGGTCCATCTAAACTCTGGCGTACCCTGGCATCCCTTCTTCGGTCAAACGAGAATGGCCCATCCACTGTAGATTTGATCTCGGCCATCTTGATATAACCAGATCAAGATGGCCGAGGAAGACAGAGCGTTTATCACCATATCAGATAGGAGGGCGCGTTCGGTTACAACGTGATGCCGTTTGGTCTAAAGAATGCCGGGGCGACGTACCAGCGAGCCATAACTGCGCTGTTTCATGATATGATTCACAAGGAAATGGAGGTCTATGTCGATGACATGATCGCGGCTTAAGAAGACCTTGAATTTTAAGAAAGTGTTTGACAGATTGCGGAAATAAAGTCTTCGTCTTCATCCGAAAAAAAAAGCCGGGAGGAGGTTTGGTGCTTTGTCAGGTAAGCTACTCGGGTTCATTGTCAGCAGAAGACAAATCGAAGTCGACCTGCAAAAGCCAAAGCAATTATCGACATGCCGGTACCAAAGATAGAGAAAGAAAGAAGGGCTTTTTGGGGCAGGCTACAATACCTCAGCAGGTTCATTGCCCAGCTCACACCCATCTGTGAGCCGATCTTTAAACTGCTCAGAAAAGAAAGAATACCCCGCCTTTCAGAAAAGATAGACACAAGGAACTGGGGTTGACAAAAGGCGTTTGACAAAGTTAAGAAATATCTACTCAATCCTCCCCCGCGGTCGACCTCTCTTGATGTATCTGTCAGTAATGGAAGCATACATGAGTTGTGTCTTTGGTCAGCACGATGAAACGGGTAGGAAGGAAAGAGCCATATACTATCTCAGCAAGAAGTTCACAGATTATGAGACAAGGTATACGGTTCTAGAAAAGACCTGTTGTGCTCTTACATGGGCCTCGCAACGCCTACGCCACTACATGTTGAACTATACGACCATGCGCGCTGAAGTATCTCTTTGAAAAGCCAGCCCTCACGGGCCGTACAGCAAGGTAGCAGATGTTACTCTCAGAGTTCGATATTGTGTACGTCACCCAGAAGCCCTAAATGAGAAAGGCAAGGGGCAGGCAATAGCAGACCACCTGCGGGATCATCCCATCCCGTGCCTGACTATGAGCTTGATTTTATTAGTAAGGGGACGAATTCCCCGGAGGAAGCTATTCTATTTGCGGTAGGCGAAGAAGAAGACGAAACTCCTCATGATTGGAAAATGATCTTTTACGGTGCAGTAAATCAGAACGGAAATCGAGTTGGAAGCAGCCCTTTTCTACATGCTATCTTAAAGCTCGCCAAAAGGAGCCCAGCCCATATTCCCATAGCTGTCAAGTTGAGGTTCTTTTGCACAAAAAATTTAGCAGAATATTCTGCGTGTATCACAGGCGCTTCGCGCCCTCGACTTGAGAATCAAAGAGATTCATGTATATGGAAATTCGTCACTTATCATCTTTCAGACAACTGGTAATTGTGAAACCAAAGATCAGAAGCTCATTCTC